GCTTGGATACCACTTGTAAATAATCCAAGGAACATGACAGGGATAGGAACCACTAAAGGTACTAACGAAACAAGAACAACAACTACTAATTCATCAGCTAATATATTTCCAAACAGGCGAAAACTAAGTGATAAGGGCTTTGTGAAATCTTCTAAGATGTTAATCGGTAAAAGGATTGGAGTTGGTTGAATATATTTCCCGAAATAAGCTAACCCTTTTTTAGTAAGACCCGCATAGAAATATGCCACTGACGTGAGTAAAGCCAAAGCAACCGTAGTATTTATATCATTCGTGGGTGCGGCTAACTCCCCGTGAGGTAATTGTATGATTTTCCAAGGTAAAAGAGCGCCCGACCAATTAGAAACAAAAATAAAGAGAAACATAGTTCCAATAAAAGGAACCCAAGGGCCGTATTCTTCTCCAATTTGAGTTTGACTCACATCTCGAATGAATTCAAGGACATATTCGAAGAAATTCTGAACGCCGGTCGGAATGGTTTGTGGTTTCCGAACAGCTAGCGCAGCGGAACCTAATAAGATAGCAATTACAACCCACGAAGTAATCAGTACTTGGCCGTGAACTTGGAAACCCCCGATTTTCCAATAGAAATGTTGGCCTACTTCCACACCGGATAGCTCGTATAACCCTTTTAGTATGTTGGTGGAACCTGATAAAAGATTCATATTGCTCTCTGACAAAAAGAAAACTTTAAACGAAATTATTTTGATTCAACCACCTTTTTCTTGACTTAACTACTTGAATCGTATATTTGGAATACCAACTAATCACACTCTATAGCCCAGTTCTTTTTATCTCGTTTTTGAGATTCAGAAATAGTAAGCGATTCGATAAATCTATGAGGGTTCCGAAACGACATAAGTTCTTTTTATTCTTATTAATTACGGATTTCTTAGAGACTCAGAACGGCCCTCACGAATTGCGAATACTAATTTGTTAAGAATAAATCGGAGGGAAGAGATAGAATCATCATTCGCTGGAATCGAAATATCTGCGAGATTGGGGTCACAATTTGTATCGATTAAACAAATTGTTGGAATTCCTAAAGTGATACATTCCCGAAGGGCCGTATATTCTTCGTGCTGATCAACAACGATTACAATATCGGGTAAGTCTGTCATATATTTAATCCCGCCAAGATATCTTTGCAAGTGAAATAATTGTCTTTTCAAGATGGCCGCATCTCGTTTCGGAAGACGATCCAATCTTCCTGTTTTTTGTTTGGTTCTCAAATCTCTAAACTTCTGAAGTCTCGTTTCTGTAGTCGACCAATTCGTTAACATCCCGCCGAGCCATTTTTTATTAACATAATGACACCGAGCCCTTATTGCAGCCCGTAATACTGAATCAGCTGCTTTTTTTTTAGTGCCAACAATTAAGAATTGTTTTTTCATACTGGCTGCATCAAAAACCAAATCACAAGTTTCTGATAAAAAACGAGCAGTTTTAATAAGATTTGTAATATGCCTACCTTTACGCTTTGCAGAGATATAAGGTGCCATTTTAGGATTCCATTTTCGAATATTATGGCCAAAATGAACTCCCGCTTCCATCATCTCTTCCAAATTTATGTTCCAATATCTTCTTGTCATTTCTCCCCACACTCCTCCCTCGTTTTGTTTTTTGAAAAAAAAAAAAACAAAAAGAGACGAGGTACCCTTAAAAAAAAATTGTTCCGATGGAACCTTCCCTTCTACCAGAGATTGGCCCGAAAGACAGGGCCAAGCCATTCTTCTTTTCTATTCATTATTATTTTGATTACTCTTACCAAATCAAATGACTGGATCAAATCCAAATATAGATCCTTTTAAAATCAAAAGGGTGAATCTGCTCTTAGGAATCATTAAATACTAGAAATTATTGTTCTGATGTATCGTGGAAATTCTTTGAAAGGAAAGAATCAAATAAGGTTTTGTGGTGAAATAAAATATCTCTCATTTCCCCCTCGAATAGATTCTTCTCTTTTATTTCCAAGGGAAGATGCTTATGTTGCCTTGAAGGGTGCACTAATCCTTTGCCTTTGAATCCAGTACCAACCGGTATCATTCCCCCCAGAACAACGTTCTCTTTCAGGCCTTTCAACCAATCGATACGACCCCGGAGAGCCGCTTTTGCTAAAACTCGAGCAGTTTCCTGAAAACTCGCTTCAGATATGAAACTTTGAGTATTCAGAGACGCTCTGGTTATTCCCAATAAGACAGCTCGGTAACAGATCGCTTCTTCCAAAGCGCGTCCCATTCGTTCCGCTCGCAACAATCCAACAAGTTCTCCGGGTAAAAAAACATTAGACAGTCCGTCTTCTGAAATCAACACTTTGGAGGTTATTTGACGGACAATAATTTCGATATGCCTATTATGTATCTGCACGCCCTGGGATCGATAAACCTTTTGGATCTTATTAACTAAAGAGATACGACTTTGCACTATAGTTAGCTCAGCACCAATCAAGAATCCCCAAGGAATTCCAAGAATTCTTATTATACATTTGTTCCAACCCTCCACCCTCTTTTTGAGATTCATTGATATTGAAGCAATTGAACGCACTTCTAACACCTGTTCCACTTTTGGAAGACCTTGCGTTATATCACCAGATCTTGGTTTTTCATAGATAAATGTAACTAATGTATCTCCTTTAGAAAGCATTTTCCCATAATGACCATGCACAGTTGCCCCTGGGGTAGCCAAAAAGGGCTTAGCCGATCGTATTATTACAGAGTCAACTTGAATAATTAGAACTTGACCCGATTTTAGATGCGGTCCTTTTTTGGCTATCCGTACATTTTCACAAATAAACTGCCCAAGACTAATGATTGTAGATGACTTTTCACAACAAGTGTAATGCAAAAAATCCCAATTTAACTCAAATGGATTCAAAATGATGTTCTTGCACGGATCGGGCTTCACAATTTTCCCATTTTCATCCATTAAAAAATATTGAAGTACTTGAAAAGTCGGTTTCAAATTGTCAAGTTGGAAATAGTTAGTTACCAAGATCTGATTAGAAGTTATTAAATGTGAAAATGAATAAAAATTCGCAATTTGAAGATCTGTTCCTAAAGGACCCAATAATTTCCTAGTTGAAATTAGGGGGTCCTTGTGACTGAATTCTTTTATCACATCGGGAGACTTTACAGCGTTGAATGGACCTAGTCGCGAACAAGAACAATTGGATGCTGACAAAATTATCAAAGATTGGCATTCGTTATTTTGATTCAACAACGTATGGATAGTTCCTTGATGTTGGGTAAGGGATTCTCGAATCCTTGCTCTGGAATAGGAATAAATGGAAGAAAAGGGGTTGATCCTGGTGCGATCTGATTCACTCTCGGAGATCAACCCTGAACCCGATAGATCATTCCTTTTGATAGTATACGAAATAGGCGATTTTGCTAAGTCGATTCTTAGAAAATCTTGAATCAAACCATTTGTCCTTATTTCAACAAAGGAAGCACGGGCCTCGTCGCTAGAAGAACTTTTTTTGTCTTGGTCCCAATTCAATACTAAACAAGTCCGAACTAATTGAATACCTGTCTCCGAACTTGCCCGAATTAGCGTACCGTTTCCATAAAAGGTATAATTGACAATTTGAAGTTGTACATTATCCCTTTCTTGCAGTATATCCGGGGGTAAAAGTCTTACTAAATTTATCCCATCCGTTATTTCGTATGTGATTACAGGTCGAACTAAAACAAAATAGTTTCTCTTGGTAAGTGTGAGCCGTTGGATATAGAGCCATTTTTTGTCTTCCTTGGAATTTCTCTTTCCTGTTCTTGGTGGTATCAAAACGCCACTATGTTGGGAGATCTTTGCTGTCTTTCCAGAAAAATGGATATCTCCAGGAAAGATTCTAAGTTCAATTCTTTTTTTTTTTCTCTCCACTCGGACTAACCCGCCCACTCGGCTTCTTGTCTTTAAAGTGATTGGTGTATCTCCTCCAATAATACTATTGTTTCGTACCAGTATCGAAGAAGATTCGGGTAAGAGATGCACTTCCTCGGGAATAAAAAAAAATCGATCGACTTTTATTGGGTCTTTTGGCTTTAATTCCGTGACTCCCCCATACTTAATGAAATCCTCTTTTTTGACGATTGACTGCATTTCGACTGTTTCATATTTAGTAATTACCGAGTGCTTTCTTCTATATTGCGGATCATCGAAATATGCAAGAATACTGTTTTTACAGAAAATCCCATTGATCGGTATTTCAATTGAGATCCCCAAAGAGGGTGTTAGTTCGTTCTCGCGTTCTTGAATTGTTTGGAATGGGATGATGAATCTATTTCTTCGCCGCTTTGCCAATAAATCAGAATTCTCGTCGAGAATGGCCGTATATCTGAGATTACAAAGACCCGTTATGATTCGATTACGTTCTGAAGAATTAGGAATTCCACCCTCCCTTTTCCCAGAACACTCCAACCTAAAGAATTTGGGTCTCGCTTGATTAGTAGTTCCTGAGGGGTTAGAAATAGATCTTCGTTTGCTAGAAAGAGAATGAGCGTTCATTTGATCTTGATCCTTGTGAATCGAAAGGGAGACGAGACTGGATCTCCATGGCTCCCCTAATAAGATCCATAAATGACTTGTTTTTGGTAAGAGATGAACATTCCCATATGTAAATTCCGATGCATGATATACATCGGTATTCCAATGCATTTCGCCCTCTGAATCAGAATAAATATGTTTTCGAACTTTCTCTTTAATACTCAAAGTGGCTGTTCCTGCGCGCATCTCAGCAATTACTTGTTCTGATTCTACATATTGATCATTTTGAACTAAAAGAAAACTTTTGGACGGAATACGCACATTGTACATAATATCTTCACTCTCAATAGTTACATACACGTCTATTGAACATAGAAAGGCAGGATGTCCATGACGTGTACGTATCGGATGAACCAAATCCTCATTGAATTTGATTTTTCCATTCGAAGGAGCTCGCACATGTTCTGCAGTACCTCCAGTGAATACTCCGCCGGTATGAA